AGATGATGGGTTTTTCACTCTATTTTCTATATAATCTCGAAAGAAAAAAACCTAAAACCTATAAAGGAAACGATAATAGAATTTGCTAATTACAAGTTTTAAAAATCTAGTTAAAATAAATAAATATTTTTTTTGACTGATCTCGTTCTCCGTGTAGGATACCTCTTTTTGGTCTCATTCGATAGATTAAATGAAGAAAACCGCTCTACTATTTAATCTAATGAGTTCAAATTTAAGTAAATTAAATTTTAATAAAGTAGAAGGGGGCGTATTCTAGGTTCTAAGGTCACTTAAAAAAAATTAAACAACTTATTTTCAAATTTTTACATATTAATTCAAAAAAAGTTATATGTTTTGACTGAAGTTAGATAATAGAATTCTTTTTTTTTTTTTTTTTTTTTTTTTATTATTAATTTCTTAAAGAGTTTTTCAATGAATCAGTTACGTGAATTCTGAATCCTGAGATGGTGCAGATGCCAAAGACGATTAATTGTGTTCTTTTTCTCTATTTTTGTTCATACCACCTATAATGATTGATAATTCACAAATTTTCAATTGAATTTTTTGATTCTTGTAACTAGTATTTTTATCTATCTCTATCTCTTAAAAAAATTTTTTAATTGAAACTTAGGGAAGTACTTTAGAAACATATGTATAAAAAAACATATTTTATTGAGTCCCTTCATGCCTACTATAACTAGTTATTTCGGTTTTCTACTAGCAGCTTTAACTATAACCTCAGTTCTATTTATTGGTCTAAGCAAAATACGACTTATTTGAAATTAATTGAATGAAGATTTTTTTATAAAAAAGGAGTTCTGTGGTATTTCATATGTTCGATAGTTCCTTACCGGGTTAATTACCCAATTTTGGTCATTGAGATTCATCGGCAATACAGATTAAGAGCTAGGAATAGCTAGTACCTCTCTTTTCTCCCTTTAAAAAATGAAAACAAAAGAAAATTGAAATGATTGAAGTTTTTTTATTTGGAATCGTCTTAGGTCTAATTCCTATTACTTTGGCTGGATTATTCGTAACTGCTTATTTACAATACAGGCGTGGTGATCAGTTGGACTTTTGATTGATTAACATCTCTTTTTTTTACTGACCTCCTTCTTGCTTTCATATGCGGGAGGTCTAATTCAGATTACTGCTCAATTTTTTGCGAACAGTGGAATTTTGACATAATCTAATAAACAAGAGTGAAATCACGCTCTGTAGGATTTGAACCTACGACATTGGGTTTTGGAGACCCACGTTCTACCGAACTGAACTAAGAGCGCTTTTCTTGTTTTTTTTTCTAAAAAACGAAAAGGCTAGAAAGAGGACATTCTTTAACCCGAATTTATTTTGTACGTATATACTATATCATAGTATATAATAAATTTCAGAATTATATGTATGTCCGATTTTATTAAAAAAAGATAGATCTAAAATGGATCCCTCGTTACTGCTCTTCTGAGCAGTAATAGGTAGGGATGACAGGATTTGAACCCGTGACATTTTGTACCCAAAACAAACGCGCTACCAAGCTGCGCTACATCCCTTTCAATTGGTTTACAGTGTCATTGTATAGAATTCCTGCCTTGTTTTCCACATCCTTCTTCTTTTTTATTGGTATATCAAATTAATTTATTCTTTTTTTTGTCTCATATCAGATAACAAACATAACAAACATATAATAAAAAAAATTACTTTTTTTTACGAAAATTCTCTCAATTTAAATTTTACACAAAAAGGCGTTTCCATTTGAAAATGGAATCTATAAGATTGTTCTAGTAGACAATACTTCAATTGTAATTTTGGGGGTTACGTATACAAGAACTTCTTAACTACATGTACATCCGTAGTTATATATATTACTATATATATTGTAATACAATAAAGAAGAAATAAGGAGGATTTCAAATGCGAGATCTAAAAACATATCTTTCCGTAGCGCCGGTACTAAGTACTCTATGGTTCGTTTCGTTAGCAGGTTTATTAATAGAGATTAATCGTTTATTTCCGGATGCATTAACATTTCCCTTTTTTTAATTCTAGTTATTAACATCAGAAAGGGGTGAAAAAATTTAGAGATACAATCAACGATCGGGGACTAATTACCCCCCCACTTTTTTATAATTTTTTTTTAGAATTAATTAGAAAAAGGTGGGGGGCGAAAAGTCATAAAAACGAGGGTTCAGGATTTATTAATAGAACGAAAAAAGGGTGTTGCTAGGGAAATAGTATCCTACGAGATACTTAAAAAAATACTGTACAAAGATTTTAAATATAGTTTTAAAAAAATCATTGTATTGCTTATTATTTTATTTTTATTTAATTACTAATTAATATTCATTGCAACAAAATATTTCCGAATTTTTTTTAGTTAACAGCTTCTATTTTTTTGGTTCTTGTTCTTTCTGGATCCTAAAATTAAAATAGAAGATTGGGGTGAATCATAAATCCAAAGGAGGTTTCATGGCCAAGGGTAAAGATGTTCGAGTAACAATTATTTTGGAATGTACCAGTTGTGTTCGAAATGATATTAAGAAAGAATCGGCGGGAATTTCCAGATATATTACTCAAAAGAATCGGCATAACACCCCTAGTCGATTGGAATTGAGAAAATTCTGTCCCTATTGTTATAAACATACAATTCACGGGGAAATCAAGAAATAGATAAAATTGAGTGCTTGTATGTCAACTTTTATTTTAAGAACAGGAATAATGATCGTATCTATATATATATTACATATATATAAATATAAACAAATAAATCAATAGAAAGAAATCTAATCCTATATTCTTAATTCTATATAGAAACTCTATCCTATATAGAATAGAAATAGAAATCGTTTTTATTTTGATCCGATCAAAATAGGATTTTAGAGATAAGGAATAAAAAAATTATGAATAAATCTAAGCGACTTTTTACTAAATCCAAGCGATCTTTTCGTAGGCGTTTGCCCCCGATCCAATCGGGGGATCGAATTGATTATAGAAACATGAGTTTAATTAGTCGATTTATTAGTGAACAAGGAAAAATATTATCTAGGCGGGTGAATAGAGTGACTTTAAAACAACAACGATTAATTACTATTGCTATCAAACAAGCTCGTATTTTATCTTTGTTACCTTTTCTTAATAATCAGAAACAATTTGAAAGAAGTGAGTCGACCCCTAGAACTACTAGCCTTAGAACCAGAAAAAAATAGACTTATTCTTCAATTGAATAACAATTCCAATCTGAAGGAATTAAAAAAGAGATTAATATTTTGTTCGAAAAATCCAATCAAGAATCAAAATTTGATTGTTACGTCTGTGTCTGTCATAAAAAAAAAAAAAAAAGAATCGTCGAAAATAAAAAGAATAACTCTTTTTTTAGCGACTATATACCCTCGTTTTGTTTTGACGACTTTTTTTTAAATACTAATTTCTACTCTACCTTCCCCGAGCTCATTCTCCTTAGAACTCTATTTCAAATATTTTAGTGGATTTCCTCCAACCCCCTTATTTTTTGATCTCATTCGAAATCGTATAAAGACAACTCCTATTTAATAGAGCTATTTGTGCAAGTATTTTCCGATTAAGAAGTAATTGCTTCTTGTACAGATTGTGTATGAATTGGTTATAACTATAGAATACCTCCATTTCGTGAATTACGGCATTTATTCGAGTGATCCATAAACGACGAAAATCTCTTTTTCTTCTACCCCTATCCCGATGAGCCGAAACTAAAGCTCTTATTCTCTGTTGAGTCATAGTTCGTGTAAGTCGTGAATGAGCCCCTCGAAAGCTTGATGCAAATAAACGAAGTTTTGTTCTACGCCTCCGAGCTATATACCCGCGTTTAATTCTAGTCATTGAATAAATCAAACTTTGATGAATAACTAATTCTTTTTTTAGTTATTCTTTTCCCCTTTACTAGTCTATTAATAACCAAACGAATTATTCCAATGTATAAAAAAAAATTCCAATGACTTTTGCTACTCTAACCTTCCCCACCACTATTTTTTGCTAGGTTTTTTCCTTTGCTTTGAAAGGAGAAATTCTCTTGATACTTAATATCAAAAATAGAATAACTACAAAAAGTAGTAAATATAAATGGATAAATAGTGGGTTCCATCGTTTCTATGGTTACTTCTAAAACGGTGAGGTCCTCTCTATACACCGGAGCTCCTTCTTTTAATTAATCAATACTATTGGTAACTTGTACAATTCACATTCTTTGGCTCTACCCCATGAATATTCCAGTAATAGGTCTTTCACAATGAGATCCACTTTATACAGTAACGGTATTTCATTTTAAAATTTGATTTGGTCGTTTACCCTGTTAGTCCGTTCTTTTCTTTCAAGAGTGGAATCTTTTTAATAAAAAATGGAATTTCCCCCGCTTAATGGATAACCATTTGTTATCATTGGGGGTTTTCTAAAAAATGGAGTTGAGTGGATTTGCACCAATGTAAACCATAAGTTTCAGACACAATAGAAGATATGAACGATCTATCTTTTTTAAATAATGAATCGAGTTCCTACATTCTATTTTATTCAAAGGTACTGATCCTTGAAATTTAAAAAATAATTTCCTTTTTGTTTTTTGTGTCTCAGTCTAGGATCTAAACGAGTCGCACATACACCCGAGTACATGTTCCTCGTCGCTGAGGGCATCCCCGAAGCGCTGGGGATTTCGTGACATTTCGGATTGGCTGTCTTGTATTTCTAATAAGTTGTTTAATGGTTGGCATACGGAATCATATAAATAATGGGCTGGTTTAGATTGGTTCTAACCGGCTAATTCTGAATTACTTCTCTTCAAGATTCTCTTCAATATATTTTTTTTATATTGAAGAGAAGATGAAAATACACCTTTAATCTAAAAAGATATAAAATTATAAATTGTAGATTTGCATGAAATCGCTCCTATTTTTTATTGAACCGCTACAAGATCAACAATTCCATGAGCTTGGGCTTCTGTTGCTGACATAAAAACATCCCTTTCCATGTCTTCGGATACAACCCATATAGGTTTGCCCGTTCTTTGTACATAAACCCTTGTGATGGTTTCGCGAAGTTTTAGTAGTTCTTCCGCTTCCAAGATAAATTCTCCCGTTTGTGCCTCATAAAACGAACTAGCGGGTTGATGGATCATTACCCTGATGTATAATAGAAAAGGTTCTTCTATTTCGCAGAATGAGGCGAGATAACCAAAAAAGCAGAGAAATTTGAAAAACCGTACAGGCTTTTTTTGTGCATTGCATACGGCTCCACAATGGAATTTACGTTTTTTGACCTTTCCTTTCGGCGAACGAAAACAAAATATAGGTTGTATTATACGCAGATCCATAAATGATCCAATTACCATCCTTCTTTTTTGTAGGAGTTAAAATAAAAAAATACTATGATGGTTCCGTTGCTTTATATATCATTTTTTTGATTCGTCTATGATTCAGCAATCCCAAAGTGTCTTTTTTAATATAAATTTTGTAAATACGCTTCCGGTGTGAAAACAAAGTTTGTGACGCTGGGATGTGCCCGAAAAGGTAAGATATAATTTGAAATACCCCTTCCTTCTCTCATACTACTCTTTCAATATATAATCTAATTTTATTTTTTTTATCTCAAAAATTTCATATCGAATTCGAAGTGCCATGCTATTATTACTTAACTAATTCATATTTCCGGTGGCGAAGGCATAGTATTTTTTCTCTAAAAAAAAAAAAACTCATTGGCGCCAAGCGTGAGGGAATGCTATACGTTTGGTAATTGCTCCTCCGACTAGGATAAAGGATGCTATTGAAGCGGCCAATCCCATGCATATTGTCTGTACATCGGGTCGCACAAATTGCATAGTATCATAAATAGCCATTCCAGATATTACCCACCCGCCAGGAGAGTTTATAAACAAATAAAGATCTTTGGTATCCTTTTCTATACTGAGATATATCATAAGACTAATAAGTTGATTCGAGATTTCGGTATCAACCTCTTGGCCTAAAAAAAATAATCTTTCTCGATAAAGTCGGTTGGTTAGGATAAAATTTTATTCCTTAGGAGCCGTACAGGCACCTTTTGATGCATACGGTTCAATAAAAATTGTGAAAAAATCAATGTGTCGATTCCAACCCCCCTTTTTTCATAGAAGGCTTTTCTTTCTAACTTTTAAGGGGAGGGCTTGCTCCCTTTTTAAAAGTAAAAGAAGCTTTGGCCCCTTTTATTAGATATTATAATCCTATAATAAAACGATTGATTAAGCCTGTCCGGCTAACTTGATTCATTGATATTTTTTTTCATCGAGATTCAGTTGAAATGGCGATGGTTTTTTCTTGTTCCTGAACGGGCTTCTTCCTTTTTTTATTCCATTTTTTAGGTTTATGCTCTACCCCGAGTAAAAGGAAAAATTTGCCCGATTTTTATTTGCACATATAGGACAAATGAACCAAATACCGCGTCTTTTTTTTACTACTCCTTCTTTTTTTTTCACTTCATTTCTTTCACATGTCTTCTGTCAAATAGTCACCAAATTTTGAATTATATTATTTGATTTGATCAACAGTTTTAGATCACCCTATTTAAATTTTTTGTATTTTTTAATAGAATTTTTTATCATAATGCATATCATAATAAGTAGTAATTATAAAAATATTATATATTAATTATCAATTGGGTTTTTGCTAAACGGGGCCTGGATACTTCATTTTATTAGTCCGATCACGTAAACCATAAAAAAAGTTGATAATCTAATATCAATCTAAATACTCCCTGCTTTTAATTCCACTTTATTTTTTGCGCTTCGCGTTACAAAATTTTGATAATTAAATCAATATTTTTGGGCGAAACAGAGGATATCTCGATCGAGGGAGAAAATGGGGAAATCCCATATAGCCCAATATATCTGACAAGTCGCACTATATGTCAACCCAAGATGTATCTCCTTCTCCAGGACTTCGAAAAGGTACTTTTGGAACGCCAATAGGCATGAAATGAAAAAAAAAAGAGAATGAAGTTCTCTATTTCACTTTGATGTGGAAACGTAAGACTGGGGTTTCATTTTTTAATAATATTATCCTTTTTTCCTACTTTATTAATCATATTTAAATTAATGATATTTAATACATAAGTTGAATAAGCTAAAATAAAATATAAAATAAAAGTAAAGGAAGAGAGAATAAAAAAAAGGAAATTTTTTACGAACGGGCTTCTGAATGATGAACAACAATAGCTATCTTGGTTCATATAAAATAGGATTAACCCCCATTGCGTATTGGTACTTATCGGATATAGAATAGATCCGCTTCCCTTTTTTCCTATGAATCGAATTGTTCCATTATTACTAAACAGAATAGAACAAATATTAATCCTTTCTCCGAAATAATTACCTAAAAAGGGGGGGTCCGTAGCATAGTTTTTTCCAATGCAATAAAGTTACATAGTGTCTATTTTTCGTTGATAAAGGGGTATTTCCATGGGTTTGCCTTGGTATCGTGTTCATACTGTTGTATTGAATGATCCCGGTCGTTTGCTTTCTGTTCATATAATGCATACTGCTCTGGTTGCTGGTTGGGCCGGTTCGATGGCTCTATATGAATTAGCAGTTTTTGATCCCTCCGACCCTGTTCTTGATCCAATGTGGAGACAAGGTATGTTCGTTATACCTTTCATGACTCGTTTAGGAATAACCAACTCATGGGGCGGTTGGAATATTACAGGAGGGACTATAACGAATCCGGGTCTTTGGAGTTACGAAGGGGTAGCCGCAGCACATATCGTGTTTTCTGGCTTATGCTTCTTGGCAGCTATTTGGCATTGGGTATATTGGGATCTAGAAATTTTTTGTGATGAACGTACAGGAAAACCTTCTTTGGATTTGCCTAAGATTTTTGGAATTCATTTATTTCTTTCAGGGGTGGCTTGCTTTGGTTTTGGCGCATTTCATGTAACAGGATTATATGGTCCTGGAATATGGGTATCCGACCCTTATGGACTAACCGGAAAGGTCCAACCCGTAAATCCGGCGTGGGGCGTGGAGGGTTTTGACCCTTTTGTTCCGGGAGGAATAGCCTCTCATCATATTGCAGCAGGGACGTTGGGTATATTAGCGGGCTTATTCCATCTTAGTGTTCGTCCGCCCCAACGTCTATACAAAGGATTACGTATGGGCAATATTGAAACCGTCCTTTCCAGTAGTATTGCTGCTGTCTTTTTTGCAGCTTTTGTTGTTGCTGGAACTATGTGGTATGGTTCTGCAACTACTCCCATCGAATTATTTGGTCCTACTCGTTATCAATGGGATCAGGGATACTTTCAACAAGAAATATATCGAAGAGTTAGTGCCGGACTAGCTGAAAATCAAAGTTTATCAGAAGCTTGGGCTAAAATTCCTGAAAAATTAGCTTTTTATGATTATATTGGTAATAATCCAGCAAAAGGGGGGTTATTCCGAGCGGGTTCAATGGACAATGGGGATGGAATAGCTGTTGGATGGTTAGGACACCCCGTCTTTAGAAATAAAGAAGGGCGTGAACTTTTTGTACGCCGTATGCCTACTTTTTTTGAAACATTTCCGGTTGTTTTGGTAGACGGAGACGGAATTGTTAGAGCCGACGTCCCATTTAGAAGGGCAGAATCTAAATATAGTGTCGAACAAGTAGGTGTAACTGTTGAGTTTTATGGTGGTGAACTCAATGGAGTTAGTTATAGTGATCCCGCAACTGTTAAAAAATATGCTAGACGGGCTCAATTGGGTGAGATTTTTGAATTAGATCGTGCTACTTTGAAATCCGATGGTGTTTTTCGTAGCAGTCCAAGAGGTTGGTTTACTTTTGGGCATGCTTCGTTTGCTCTACTTTTCTTCTTTGGACACATTTGGCATGGTGCTAGAACCCTCTTCAGAGATGTTTTTGCCGGTATTGATCCAGATTTGGATGCTCAAGTAGAATTTGGGGCATTCCAAAAACTTGGAGATCCAACTACAAAAAGACAAGCAGTCTAATGCAACATTGCTTTTTTCTTATAGTTTCTGTTTGCGATTTTAGTTAATAGGTAGGGTACTGTAGGAATCTTGATTTAAATCGCTGCCGTTTCTTTGACTCTTTCTTTATCCGCAGGGATACTCCCAAGTAAACATAAACAGGTATGAAAGCTATAATTGTAAACCACGATCAAATTTATGGAAGCATTGGTTTATACATTTCTCTTAGTATCGACTTTAGGGATAATTTTTTTCGCTATTTTTTTTCGGGAACCACCTAAAATTTCAACTAAAAAATGAAATAATTTTTCATTATCTTCATTGACGTAATCAGCCTCCAAATATTTGGAGGCTGATTACGTCAACTAGTCCCCGTGTTCCTCGAATGGATCTCTTAGTTGTTGAGAGGGTTGCCCAAAGGCAGTATATAGAGCATACCCAGTAAAACTTACAAGTAACCCAGATATAAAGATGGCGACTAGGGTTGCTGTTTCCATTATTATAGAATTGAAAGACCACAATGGATCTATGCTAAGATCGTTTATTTACAACGGAATGGTATACAAAGTCAACAGATCGTAATGAATACAAAATAAGATTTATGGCTACACAAACTGTTGAGGATAGTTCTAGATCTGGTCCAAGAAGCACTACTGTAGGGAAGTTATTGAAACCATTGAATTCCGAATATGGTAAAGTAGCTCCTGGATGGGGAACGACCCCCTTGATGGGTGTTGCAATGGCTCTATTTGCGGTATTCTTATCTATTATTTTGGAGATTTATAATTCTTCTGTTCTACTGGATGGAATTTCAGTGAATTAGACTGAGAAGAATCTTGAAGTTCTAGCTTTTAGTTTGATATAAAAAAGTAAATTATGTGGGTCTAAAATTTTTAGCCTATTTTCCTTTGGTAGTTCGACCGCGAAATTTTTTTTCTGCATTGTATATTTCCGGAATATGAGTGTGTGACTTGTTAGAATTGACCCTACGGATAGTACAGAGAATGGGGTCTGTCATCTTTATCAAGATGGTTTTACTTCGTCGGA